GGAGGGAGGGTAAAGGAAGTATCATAGAATAAAGGTAGGGAACGAGACTATATCAATCTCTTCTCCTGGGAGAGCTCTCAATTCCTTAACTATTTTTCAACTGGCTAGCAAGCAGCTGGAATTGAAACCAATGTCAAAGAAAAGCGGTTATGAAAGAATTATCCTTATTTCACTTTCTATACGGCTTGTTAGATTCACTCTCTCTTAAATAAAGTCTAAGTCAGAGAAGAGTAAAAGCTCAAATAAGGAAAGGAGCCCACCCAGCATCAAAGAGACATAAGTAACGAATGCGAAGGGGGTCTGCTCTTTTCCGGCAGCTAAACTCACTACTTTAGACTCATTTCCTCCCCGGGTTCCATTTTCATCAACGACTCCATCTTCCTAGTCTACCTTACAACATTCCCTTCTTTCCCAGGCTTTAGTTTAAATCATATAGAAAGATGAGAGAAATTCCTAAGTTCACATAGTTGAGCAAATAGGCAGGACTGCCAGAAAGAAGGAACTATGAAAGCCATAAAGACATTGACATGTCCATCTTCTTTTCCCTCTGCTGATGATCTACAAAGTCCATTGATCGATCTCCCTCTCTTGTTGACCTTGGAACCCTACCCTATATGATAAGTAGGTTAGCGGACATACGTAGGTACATGATGATCTTTGATCACCCTCAATTCATAAAAGATAATAGGCTATTGATGACCGTGAACCTATGGAAGAAGCCCTTCCTCGGAAAGTAACCCCGAGGTAAATCAGTCCAGTTCTTGTCTGTTTTTATTTATACAATTATACGGTGATAGCTCCTTTAATAGTTTGTTTTCACCCCTAGCCTCTGAGGAACTGCTTCTGGCTACTCAAGAAATTTCGTATGTGAAGTTCCGTTTGCTTGCTCTCCCTAAGCTCTTCAATCAAGATGGCTATGGTTGCAATCTCGTATCCAATAGAAGGGGTTGGTTTGTTGGGTTGATTGGCACAAGTGCTTGGACTGAGTCTAGCATTCCTGTGCAATTCCCTTCAAAACTCTCTATTTTTTGCCCCTAGGCTACTTTTAGATGTCCCCGCTCCTCTACTGCTACATTCAGGTCTTCGATTGGCAGGGATTCACTTCAAGAAAGGTTTTTCATCCAGTTTTTTTAGTCTGCAAGGTATGTTGGATTGAGCTTTTGCGTTGCTTCCCGTTGCCACCTTCTTTCTTGTCTAGGTGAACCTAGGATCGCCCCTCTATCAAGACGCGTAGGCACCTCTATTAGAAATGGCTTTCTTTCTTTGGTTGTTCCGCGGGATGTCTTTTCGGTGACGTATAATAGAGACAGCTTGTGTATCTTTGCTTAAGATAAGAATATAGGGAAGGTTCATAGCGCTTCTTTCCTTTGCGAGAAGGTAAATTCAAGTCCAACTCTGGCGCTATTCAGTCTAGTCAGCGAAGTAGAGTCTGTCAGGTCTGTTCGATTAGCGTAGCTTGGGGCATCCCCATCCCTCTCCTTGTGCGCTCCGAAGCCGCTTTGAAATTGAGCTCTTCCGCTTCGTGTCGTGGATCTCTTCAAAAGCAGTTTCCCACCATACCATGAAGGCATTAGGAAAGCTCATCTGAGACCCCTAAAGGGACTTTTGCCTCTTGAAAGAATTCATCTTCCCTCTTCCTTTCATTCCACCGGCACCTTCAACCTATGGGAATGCTCTCAAAAGCTCTGATTCCAATAAGCTAGTGACCACTCTTAGAGATAGCAGGGAACATAATGAAACGGTAAATAAATGTTATGCTCGGTCATACCAACATGGGAAACCATGCTTTCCTCACTTTGAAGTGCATTTATCAGATTAGTGTAAAAAAAACTACTTAAAAAGAATATTATTAAGATTACAATGAAAGCGATCAGACTAGAACTCAACAAGTCTTTGGAAGAATCAGAGGTGGGTGGAATAGGATCTTCAGAGGGTGATCTCTCTGTAGGCAGTTGATCTGGTTAAGCGGAGGTTAGGATCTTTGGGTTCTAATCTCTACCTTAGTCAGGTTAATACCCTATTCCAGGGAACTCAACAAATAAAGACTTTTTACGGCTAAACTACCAATAAGGGCAGGAGTCATTCAATCTACTTCGAGTGGAGAGGAAGGAAAGAGCTCACTTTTCATGTTGGGATAGGAAGTAAGAAAGTCAATCGAAAATAGGAATCCACTCTACTAATAGAAGAAGAGAGGGTTTTTCTACTACTAGAATAGTGTCTTTCGCTCATAGAGCTGAAGCGTAGGAACCCTTCTTTTGAGTTGCTGTAGCTGCTCTTTGCTCCTCTTCGACTTTATTGAGCCCTTACACCCGCTTCTTCTGCCGATACTCTTACCGCGGCGCGGAGAAAGCCTTCAATGAGTGGCCATTCTCTCCTTATCAGTCGAGTTTCTTTTAACCTCTTATAGGAGTAGAAGTTGGGAAGCCAAGCACGGTTGAAGCATCAGATTCTCGAAGAGCATCAAGAACTGAACTATCTTCATGCTCCTCTCTTTTTGAACTCTCTGCTGATGAAAGAAAAGGAAGAAGAATAAGTTCACTCTCCTAAATCGAACTCTTTTCAGGGAAGAAGTCGTAGCAAATTCGAAGCTCTTTCTTTGGCCTTCCGTCTCCTCCTTGATTTCACCATTCCAATAAGTGCCACGATCGGTTGGTGATCGAATTCCTTCTAGTCGCCAAGGAGCATTTCCACTTCTTAGTAGGCTGTAGCTTTTTCATCATTCCTTATTCCCGAGGAAGGAGTTTAAGTCCATAAAAAGGTTATACGGTCTGGAAGACCAGTGCGTAAGGTGCCCAAAAGTAGAATTTCTTGATCTGACCATGGACCCCAAGTACCCTATTGCAGAGGATCTTGGCGGGTAAGGCGGTTGGTTACTCCGTTTTCAAAGTAAAAAGATAGTTGCAGATCAGATCAGCTAAAGCTATCTGTCTCAAGTCTATCGCTTAGTGGCCGAGGGAAGCCCCGGTCTAGCACATCTCATTCAGCTTTCTCTACGAGCCTGATGAAGCAAGCCAAGTCGAGAAAAGAGCAGCTAAGAGTTTGCAACTAATATAATAGGGCCACCAGATCCCGGGTATACAATAGTTGCATCTCGGCGGTAAGACCGTTACAAATAAGGGTGAGCCAAGCAGCAGCACTAAGCTCCTAGGGACCTTCGCTCGACCTATCTCTTCACAGCACTTACGCTAAATATGGTAATAAGATGTTCTTTCGTAAAGGGATGATCACCCAGAAAACGACTTAGCAGCATTCTTATCCCTAGCACGGCTCTCGAAAGAGGAAGATTCTACTATTTCCCAACAATTTCATAAAAGAAGGTCTCTCAAGTGTCCCGGTGAATGCAACATTCGTGGACAAGTTCCCTTAGTCGGTGCTGCTTGAGTCGCTCTTGCCTCTTTTGCACCTTCTTTCAGAGACCGGACCGATTAGCACAAGGACGATATTCCCACCACAGGTTCAGGATTCCTTCCAAACCTCCTATTTCAATCCCCAACGACACAAAGGAACCTACGGGCGGGGCACGTAAAATCGAGTTGCAATCTCCATGCATCCATGCAAAACCTGTCACCCATCACTGATACCATACTCCAATCACTGCCAGCTCATCGTTGATGGCTCACGTAACACCAAGTCGAAACCTTACTGCATACATGCAACCTCCTTTGCATGATTCATCTATTACTGCTTCTTTGCGATTACGCCAGTCACACACTAATGGACCCCCCGCGGGCCTTCAAGCTGGGTTGCTTCTGATAGGAGCAATAGACCAACTGAACCATCAAAACCGCCAGACCCACAGGATCGTCCATCGGGTAAGCATAAAAGCTTTCCAGTAGCACTGCAACTGGCTAAAAAAGACTCCAACAGTAAGAGGAAGAGAATACTTGCGAGAAAAAGAATCTCTTGACACGGCTATCTTCTAACTGCAGAATTACAACCTTCACTTCGTATCGGGGGATTTCCCACTTGAAGCTTTAGTTTCAAGCTTAGGTATCTTATGCGTGATGAATCTCATTGCTGGGCCAGAGCCCTTCTTTCTGATACGGATTTTGGTGCCTCGCCTGAAGCGTCTCATGAATTTATAGATATTAAAGATCCACATACGAAAGATTGGAATGACCAGATAACAGCCCAAAGAACTACTAAATGGGTGTCAAACAGGAATGAAATGGGATCACTGATTGATGGATACGTGGTAATATTCCACTCCTGAACGACTTGGTACTCCCTCTTTCTCTATGGATCGAGCATATGAGGTGCCACTCTACCGCATCAATGCTGGTTATGAAAGAAAATAGATGTTCCTCACGGTTTCTTGCCGTTTTATAACCAAGGAATCTTTTAAGACCCCCATCTCCTGGAAAAGGACCTAAACTCGTGATAGAAGCCTTCTTTCTCTAGTAGGAAATCAAACACATCGGGAAGGCTGAAGAAAGAGATTCTATTATGACTGGCTTCTTTGCACACATTTCATTTATGCCTTGCACTACTCTAGCTTGCCCTAGAAGAAAAGATAACCAGCTTTTTAGTTACCTAATTCCGATTCCGAACTCTGAAACCTTCTCTTCATTTATTACCCTACCTTGTCCACCCTTGCTGGTTTAGATTCCAAAGCAATGGATATGCCCATAAGCTCTCACCAGGTGGGTTTCCGTCCCAACCCAAATGAGGTAGAACAAGCACTCGTAGAACGACTTAAAAGAAAGATAATTTCATGGTTTTGATACCAGTTGCAATTAGTTTTCAAGTAGGCTGGGCAGCTTTCTTACCCACCTTATTAGCTTTAAAGACTATCCTTTCTTCTAGAAGATACATTCTGAATGAGCTTAGTGAAATCATTATTGAAATAAGTTAGTTTGAGCCAGAACTCACTCTAAGAAGGAGAGCCCCTCAGCCAAGAAGAGCAGGCCGGAGACTTTTGAACGGTGCGCAATATCGGCTATTTGGCTCAGTCAGCTTCAAAGCTGTAGCGCGCTACCCGCTAGGTTCAATCAAATCAATGAATCAGATTCCCACTTACCTACCCAGTGGGGATAAAGACTATCAAGTCGACGTTCCTCAGGACTTGCCCGGAAGGGAGAATAAATCTCTCTTTCCGATGCGATATCCGATATATGATGTGATTTGCTGACTTATCCTACAGGTTTGTTTCCGCTTTATTTACTAATTAAGGCGAGTTTCCTTCCTAACACCTTTTGCACACTAATGGAACTTCTAATACTTCCTTCCACAGTAACAGGCATTCGCCCATAAGCAGGTGGGACTTCTTACTTTAGGGTGGCATGGATGTCTTTAAAGGAGCTGCTTTTAAGCTCGAAGAAGTGAAGAAGAAGATTTTCTTTGTTCTACCGCTTTAGAGCTGGATGCCCCCAATCGTATGCAATATAGCCTATATAAGAGAAAGAGTGCCTCACGTCGACTGAAAGCCCGGATCAATGTCATATCACACAGGCGCAACCTGGCACCTATTGTTCACGAATGCCCTCTTTCGTAAGAGAGAAGGGCTTTGTTTTCAAATACGCTCTTTGGCTCTTGTGCTAGAATCGGTATACGAATAAGCTCTTTGTCAAATAGGTTATTTTCAAAGAGGAGAGGGTAAGTAACAGCTAGCCTTATTGGCCTGGCTTTTCAAAGTTGGAGAATACGCATCCCTTGAAGGTGTCGCAAAATTGCTTTGAGGGAGAAGGTATGGAATTCCAAGGTGAAAGAAATAAGACATCCAACATCTTCTATGAATCAAACATCTCCGGATCTAAATATTAGGTGAAACGAAGCAACAGTCTCTGTTGAGGAAAGAAGGAAATGTTTTAAGGTCTAGAATAGAAGCAAGGGACTCTCTTACAACAGATTCGGAAAAAACAAGCTCTCTCTTGGCCTGCCCCTCAAAATGCCTAAAAAACGGGGTTTAATGCAATCGGTGAATCGATAGAAGGCTCGGTCTCAAACAGACCTACAGTTCGTATTCCTGCTTTCAACCTATAGTCCATTCCTAGCTTGCCTTATTCTTTCCCTCCAGGGAGCCGGCCCAGATTGTGTTTGTGCACCTCATTTTGATCATTTATATATATATCCATCTGTATCTATTGTTCCTACGCTCTTTAAAAATGAATCATTCTCATCGATAGACTTAGGAACTAAAGATGCTACCACTATCTTTAAATATGAACCCCTACATTAGTCAATATTCGATTCGAGCGAAACTCATCTTTCTTCGCTAACAACTATTGGTTTTGGCTTAGTCGAGCAAAACTCCCTCACAGCCCAAAGATAAAAAAAGACTCCCGAACCAAAGAAAGGGATGAATCAGTCCATCTCCCAAGAACTAGCTAATATCCGGATTAGTCCTCAGGTGTGGAAACTTACCCCTAATCTAAGGGCATTCCTATCTCTCCTCTCTTTCGAGGCCCTCTGCCGAGTGTCGAGTTAGCTTATGCTTCCTGTCCTAACTACTTCGCCTAAACCTGATCGTGTTCCTGCTCCGTCTCTTGATTCTGTTGAGGTGGGAACCCCCGCAGCTTCGTCTAGAACCGGGCGTCCAGCCGTGTAGGAAGACTCACCCTAGCCACTATAGCGCCACCCCCAACTCTAGCTGAGAAGCACCCTCTATCCACTTCCCCTTTTCCGTGTGCCCAAAAGACCGGATTATTCGCATAAAGTTCTGTAGTGTAGTTAAGGCTGTAGTTCTAGTTTCTAAGTTTGGGTCTTAGTGGTACTTTTATTTGGTTGTGATTTCCGGGTTCTTACGTGCTAAGGATTCCAAGAGAATCGACTCAGTGTGAACTCTTCTTCTATGTCTCTATTCTGACCAAAGAAGCGCATATCAGAAAAAGGGGAGGGATTAGCCACCTTCGGTGTACAAAGGTCTGGGAGGATTAGAGATTGAATATCCAAAGAATGAGAAAGCTGGGCCTCTCCCTTGTCTCCTGTTCAGATAAAGGGTAATCACCAGTGACTGCTGACGCCGCGGCAGGATCGCAAGGCTGAACGAAGTTGACCAAAGTAGGTAAAGCTTCTTCCCATAATTCGTAAAAGAGGGCTCGGACTCAGACCGAACGAACTCCAGAAGTCCATAACGAGAACGTCTAGTCGTAAAGTTAGTGGAGAACAGCCATCGGACCAAGCCCAATTCCAATAATGAATCAATCTAATCTGGTCTCTAATCCCGCGTCTACCCTTCCTTCGGTGCTTTAGGCGCAGGATCGTGGACTAAGAGTATTGATGGAGACATTGACTCTGTCCTGTCCATCTTGCCAAGAGAAGATGGCCCATAGGCACCAGATAGCTGGAAATAACCCTCCTTTAAAAATGGACACAACCCGTATGCACAAAAACGAAAATTCTCGTATTGAATGTCAGAAAACGTGAGCGGGCAGTGCTGGGATAGAAGATCGCGCCCACGCCGACTCAAAACCAAAAGCCCGAAAGAAGAGAGAGATAGCTACCACTGAAGACGGAAAGGAATAGAGCTACTAAGAAAGAAGGGAGGGTTCACCTCTCCTAGGAAATTCACTCTTGGCTAACGGTCTAGCTTCACTCACTAGTAATAATAAGAACTCTAAAAAGAAGAAGAATTCCGAATTTCTATCCGGGCAAAGAAAAGGATATTAGGTAAGTAGTGTGAAACTTATGTCCAAACTAGGAAACGGAACAGGAAAGCGAAGCGCCTAGTTCTAGACTAGGCTAGCATGGGAAAAGGAAAGGCTTGGGCCATGAACAGCTTCTTGGCTTTGGCAAAAGGTACTCCAAAGACAAAGCGAACTCCCCTTGAAAGAAGTCCAATAGCAGCGAATTCAATAGCAATAGCATCTATCTAAACTTCATATCTTCACTAGATTTTCATGTTTAGTGCTCTTAGTATGATAATGACAGATAAGACAGATGATCCTACTATAGTAGCGATGGCAAGTGCAAAGAGTCGAAGCCTAAAGTAAAGCAGTAAAAGGGAGAAGGGCTTACCGGCTATCGTAGATCGGCCTTTGCCTTTTCTGTACCTCCAATCCAAATAAAGCTGACTGTATCTCAGCCTAAGTCGAGAAAGCTTGACGATGACTTTGTCTTTAAAAAGGAGAAGGTTGGCATTATCTTTGCCCATGCCTTAAGGGCTGGACTAGAACTTCCCCCAATCACCGTCCCTGAACAGGCGGACATGACGGACAATCTAAATTACTGCCCTTACCACAGACGTCTGGGTCACACTCTCGGGATGTGCTATACTTGGAAGTTGTGGATTCAGAACCAAATCAATCAGGGGAACATTGTCCTTGTTCAAAATTTCTACAAAAAGATTTTACGCGCAGAACCCAGCACCTGTAACATGGTTGGCTTCGGGAGCGACTCAGATGAAGAGCTTAACTTCCCAGAAGAATAAGAAGAGCCTAAGATGGTAGACCAGATGCAACTCATAAAAAGTAAGACACTACCCAAGCGTAAACCCACAGTAGTCAAGGACAAAGGAAAAGAAAAGCGGATTGAGATTGAAGAGGATGCCATCCCTCAGAAAAAGAAAAATCCTCCAATGCCGGATTATATAGAATATCTTTTCAAATTTCAAGAAACTTCCAGCCCTGCTCAGCATATTTTAGTCCTATGCATGTCAAAAAAGGCTAATGGACGTTTTGATATATGCCTTGGAACATCCTGATCTATACAAGCAAGCCTATGTTCGCGGAAATTAACATGAAGGAGGTGCTTTATGCTCTGCACACGGCTTCGATCACTTTCATCGATAAAGATCTTATACTGGGGACTACAGAGCACAATAGGCTCCTGTATGTCACAGGCACAAGTGATGGTGCAAAAGTTTGTCGTATCTAACTTGATTGACCCCGGGTTTTCAGTTAACCTCATAACGCTCAGGATACTATGGAGCCAGGCCATAGATGTCCAGCACTTGGCCCCCGAAATGGAGCGGTGATTAGAAAGAAGAAGGTTACTAAAACAAAGAAGATAGAAGTGACTCAGCTTCCCATCAAACAAACCCTCCCTTTGAAGTGATTCGGAATCATCAGATGACGAAGGAGATGCAGCTATGGCTTATTCTGGAGAGTAAGGATAGTGGAACAGGGAACCCATGTTGTCAGAAAAGACCTTGTTTTTGGGGAATCTTCCTCCGAAGATTAAGAAGATGTCACTACATTGTCTCCCCAAAGCCCTAAACAAGAGGGTTCATCAGAGAATGATTCATCGAGTCGAAACCAGAAGAGGTCTTAACACGAATCTTTGAGCAAGTGCCCACAGACAAAGTATCAAAAGAAGTTTTCGAGCTTAAAGATATAAAACGAGTGCCATTTGATGTTTTTAAAACACACCTAAAAAAAATCCCTATTGACGGGAACGTAGTATAAGTTCATTTAAGAATTCTTTTTTGCCGGAGCTGCTGTATAGGGTCTAGGGCTGTAGTCCGGTGGGGGCGGAGTAGAAAAGGAATGGAATTGACTTGCTGGTGTGTTTTTTCCGCACCTTTCTTTCTGGTCCAGTGATGCGTCCAAGGTGGGGTAGAGGCTGGTCGTAGATCAGAAGACAACAAGGGCTTAAGATATTCGTAATACTGAAATCGAGAAAGTGATGCCTATCGACCTCAGACCCTACTATCGACTGGGAGAGTTTCCGGAAGAAAGATTCCAGAAAAGCAGAAGAGCAACTATCAGGAGAGCTCCTAGTCAAGCAAAAGAGAGACTGAAAGCTATTCACCGGATTGACTGACTTGCTTTCCTCCCTGATTGGCTTTCTTGCCTGGAATGACTTTCCCGAAGGAAAGGACTAAGCGCTGGAAACTCCTAGCTCAACTAGCGCTTAGTCCCTTGCTTGTTTTATTGGCTTCGTCGACCAATTCCTTAGTGTCGGCTCCGATCCAACTAGTAACAAGAAAGATAGATAGAATTGGGTGGGCAGAGTTGGCTTGCTTCCCAGAGAATAAACACCTGGCGACTCGAGAACATGATGCGCTAGCTTTCGATCAGCTAATCGAGATAGGCTGTACTTTTCATTCGATTTGGTTACCACGTGCTTTTCACTTTATGATCATGGTCCCTCAGCTCTAAGAATCTTCTCCCTTTTTTTGGAACCTTCGCTGGCATAAATCGAAGGAGAGAGAAATCGACCTCGATCAATTCCATTCATGCTGCCAACTCTTTGCCACAATGGCTATCCGGATATCTATCTGGGGCTATAACCTATTCCTCGGCTAGCGGCATGAACCATTGAATCAGGTAAGGTTTTCGGGTGCTTAGGTCGGCCGATAGAAATGGTTTTCGGTTCCGAAGGAAAGGCTGGATGGGCAGTCACTCATCTATGAAAAATCGATTCAAGGCTTGCGGTTAGATCTCAAGGAAGCTTAAGGAGGAAAAAGAAAATGCTTTGACTTACCAATTATGAATAATAAAGAAAGGCGGGATCCATTTCGATTTTGGAGCCTTCTCAAAGTGTAGTTCTCGTTCTCTCTGCTCTGATTGAAAGAATAATTCCAATGTTTGTTGATCTATGTTTCTTTCGTTCAGAGTTCCGTAGTTTATTTTATATAGCCCCTTCGGGCTATGTTATAACATTTGAATTTCTCATAAATTCATTTCAATTTGCAATATGAGGGTCAGATTTTTTACAGATAACAACAAGGTGTTTTATTTTTTTCTGGTTCTCCTTTGTATCCAAGGGCTCTTCCTCATCTATCTTCTTCTAGCCTTGTTTATCCATCGAAAGGATTGCTATATCTATGGGGGTTGATGTTCTATTCAAATATTCTTGGAGAGGAGTTGAACTCAAGATCAGTCACCCGACTGACCGTTCTAAGATACCTCCTACTCAGGGAAACCAGCCCCCGTCCCCGCCTTTAGGAGATTGAGCAGGTAAAGTGAACCTGTACCCCGGACGTACTCATGGGCAGCGTGAGGAACCGGGTTTAAAAAGTTACGATCAGAAGTCAATTTGAAGTCCATGTAGGTGTGGGCCAGTCGTCATTGCACACTAGCTGGTCAGTGGGGGTAAGAGAGTGTTCCGTTGGTGTTCTCAGTCTCAGTGCGACCTTGCTTGGTCAACAAGGGGCTCAAAATGTCCCATCAATGAGGGCTTTCCGGACCTTCTCCCCCTTTTTCAATAAATAAGCCCCACTTCCCTAAGGGGCCCCTCTCTGATAAGGAAGGAAAGAATCTCAATTTTATGACAAATCCGGTCCGATGGCTGTTCTCCACTAACCACAAAGATATAGGGACTCTATATTTCATCTTCGGTGCCATTGCTGGAGTGATGGGCACATGCTTTTCAGTACTGATTCGTATGGAATTAGCACGACCCGGCGATCAAATTCTTGGTGGGAATCATCAACTTTATAATGTTTTAATAACGGCTCACGCCTTTTTAATGATCTTTTTTATGGTTATGCCGGCGATGATAGGTGGATCTGGTAATTGGTCTGTTCCGATTCTGATAGGTGCGCCTGACATGGCATTTCCACGATTAAATAATATTTCATTCTGGTTGTTGCCACCAAGTCTCTTGCTCCTATTAAGCTCAGCCTTAGTAGAAGTGGGTAGCGGAACTGGGTGGACGGTCTATCCACCCTTAAGTGGTATTACCAGCCATTCTGGAGGAGCAGTTGATTTAGCAATTTCTAGTCTTCATCTATCTGGTGTTTCATCCATTTTAGGTTCTATCAATTTTATAACAACTATCTCCAACATGCGTGGACCTGGAATGACTATGCATAGATCACCCCTATTTGTTTGGTCCGTTCTAGTGACAGCATTCCCACTTTTATTATCACTTCCGGTACTGGCAGGGGCAATTACCATGTTATTAACTGATCGAAACTTTAATACAACCTTTTTTGATCCTGCTGGAGGGGGAGACCCAATATTATACCAGCATCTCTTTTGGTTCTTCGGTTTTAAATGGCCCTTTTCAGATGAAAATCTGAATACGCATTGCGCTATATGCTGGGACTGTCTGCAACATGGTACTCCTACTATGTTCATGAGTGGTTTTCTAGTAAAACCCCGATCTAGTAAAAATGGAGTATCTAAGACACAATCAGCAGGTAACCAACGACATAAAAGCAGTCTAGTAGGAACCTCAGAGACTACACGCGCAACAACTTATCCTAAATCCTTCTGTGAGTGGCTAGCTGGAATTATCGATGGTGATGGAACTATTCAAGTTAGTAAACAAGGATATACTTCTCTTGAAATTACTATGGGACTTGAAGATCTACCACTACTACGATATATCCAACATATGCTTGGTGGAAGTATTAAAATGCGATCAGGTGCTAAAGCTTATCGTTATAGACTACATAATAAACTTGGTATGATTAAACTAATGAATTGTATTAATGGTCATGTTCGACATTCAGCACGACTACTTCAACTACATCGTGTTTGTCAAGTACATGATATCCCTGTAATTCTGCCTATTAGACTAGATGCTCAATCAAATTGGTTTGCAGGATTCTTTGATGCTGATGGTACCATTTGTATCGCTATGAAGCATCAACTACCTCAACTAAGTATTCGAGTAACTAATAAACTTCTACAAGATGTAGAGTCTTATAAGGTTGTATTTGGAGGAAATATCTACTTTGATAGTAGTCAAAATGGTTACTATCAATGGTCTGTACAAAGTCGAAAAGATGTTATCATGATGCTAGATTATTTTAAATCAAGTACTTTCCGAAGTCATAAATCACGACGATTCTTCCTTATTGAAGAATATTACAGTCTTTACGATCTCAAAGCATTTAAACCTTACAGTATTCACCATAAAGCATGGCTAGCTTTCCTAGACAAATGGAATAAGTTGATGATATAGTCCACCTTTCTTCTATTAGTAGAAGAGAGGAGCACCCTGAAGTTTATATTCTCATTCTGCCTGGATCCGGTATCATAAGTCATATCGTTTCGACTTTTTCGGGAAAACCGGTTTTCGGGTATCTAGGCATGGTTTATGCCATGATCAGTATAGGCGTCCTTGGATTTCTTGTTTGGGCTCATCATATGTTTACTGTGGGCTTAGACGTTGATACCCGTGCATACTTCACCGCAGCTACCATGATCATAGCTGTCCCCACTGGAATAAAAATCTTTAGTTGGATCGCTACCATGTGGGGGGGTTCGATACAATACAAAACACCCATGTTATTTGCTGTAGGGTTCATCTTTTTGTTCACTATAGGAGGACTCACTGGAATAGTTCTGGCAAATTCTGGGCTAGACATTGCTCTACATGATACTTATTATGTGGTTGCACATTTCCATTATGTACTTTCTATGGGAGCCGTTTTTGCTTTATTTGCAGGATTTTACTATTGGGTAGGTAAAATCTTTGGTCGGACATACCCTGAAACTTTAGGTCAAATCCATTTTTGGATCACTTTTTTCGGGGTTAATCTGACCTTCTTTCCTATGCATTTCTTAGGGCTTTCGGGTATGCCACGTCGCATTCCAGATTATCCAGATGCTTACGCTGGATGGAATGCCCTTAGCAGTTTTGGCTCTTATATATCCGTAGTTGGGATTTGTCGTTTCTTCGTGGTCGTAACAATCACTTCAAGCAGTGGAAAGAACAAAAGATGTGCTCCAAGTCCTTGGGCTGTTGAACAGAATCCAACCACACCGGAATGGATGGTACAAAGTCCTCCAGCTTTTCATACTTTTGGAGAACTTCCAGCTATCAAAGAGACGAAAAGCGATGTGAAGTAAAAGAAGAAAAGGTCGCCGATTGCTACTAAGAACCTAACAGATGATGGAGGAAACAAAGCCATCAACGCTCTTGGGAGCAAGAGCTGCACCAATGAACCTCTCATTCAAATGAAGACAAGTAAGTCTTTCCTTCAGGGTTCTCTCATCGGACGATCTGTCCATGGTCATTGGATGGATTGAATCAGTAGCGGATTTACAAGATGCTGATGTTTATGATGACCGCCTACAGTACATCGCGGGAGGACAGAGTCATACGTACTGATTACACCGGGATTCAATGGATCTTGATCTTATCGAGTTAGTTCTGCCCCCGGCGGGGGTGATAGGGTAATGGCATAGTTGCTATTCATATCCTAATAAAGGTCAACATCTCCCAATTCCGCGTTCTTCCTGTATCATTATCACAATTGCTTCCGCAGCTGCTGGAAGCCAAGTTGGTTACACCCATACTTCCCAAACCAGTATCATATCCACCTTCCAGGAATCTCCTAATACCAGGCGTGAATATCACATGGGAGGAGCAGGGCACTGGACTGATAGATGTTACAATCTGAGACACCGGGTGCAAGATCTTATTGACAAAGAACTTCTGAAGTTTGAACCACCGGAAGAGAAGCCGAGTGTGATGTAGAATCCGCTTCCCTCGTATGGGAATGATAATGCTGGTCCATCTAGTAATGCAGTCAATGGCCAGAAGGTTATGTTCGATTCATCGCAGCTCATCACGCCTCGTGGAGCCCGAGTTCGAGTGCGTTTTGAAGAAGAAGAAGCTTCGCCCGAGGTAGCCATGGTAGCTCACAACAAGCAAAAACTCACCAAGGAAAGATGTCGCAATATCGGTTGTTACCTCTTTAAAAGGTAAATCGATGTCGGCATTTCAGTTGGTTGCCGCATATACGCTGAAGGAAATGCTATCGTGCGCCCAGACGAACTCTCTCTAGACACCAACCAATCCTTTATTTATATAGGATTCATGTGCAGCTAGGGGACTTAAAGTACTAATGCTCTCTCCAAAACTAGAAATCGAAAGAGGGGAATGAAGGGATAATAGTCGAAGGCGGACTAGGAGCTCTGGAAGGCATTACCCCTGCTACAGTTGACGGTCCTAGTTCTGTTACAGTAAGAGCTGTTGCTGGAATAAGCAGTGACTTGACTGTTGGAGGAAGAACCGCTGTTAGAAATGTTCACGTAGAAGATCCTATTTAATCTGCTGGTATAGACGAAGCTCTTGGGATCTTATCCGTTTCGGAGGTTGGAGGAGGTTAATCAATAGGGGAATCAGTTGGTATTGAATCTTCCTCTATAAATTTCTTGTTTATTTTATGGACATCTTATATGCATTTTTAAATCAAAGAAGGATCTGACTCAATTCAATAGAAACTTCACTTCTACCCTGTATGGTCTTTTTTGGAGCTTAGTCCAATAGAAAGCGTATTTTTTCGCGCCTTTCAGGAGTGAGTTTTAAAAGAGAAGGAGAACGCCTTGAAAAAGGACGATTTGGCTTTGAAAGGAATTCCTTTCTTGCTGCTAAAGGAAGAATTGTTTTCGAATAAGCTGTTTGAAGGAATTGAATCCATAGTAGAACTACACCCATGCACAAAAGAGTTCATCCTTGAAGAGCAGGTATATTAGGCATAGAATCGGACGACGGAGCTGTGAGACTTATGTTATGTTCTCGCATCCGCAATCGAAAGGGCATGCTAACCAATTCAACCACTCCAACTAGATAAATGGATGGAAGAAAAATCCTGCCCACAGCTGCAAGGGATATAGACGCACCGGCAGAAGGAATGGCACTCGTACTCTCATAAAGGGGACTAGCCATATTATCCACGTTTAGACATTTATTAGCCTCATCCTATCCTTCCACATCCTCAACTTAGCCACGCCCAAGAGTCAAAGCAGGAGTGCGCTCCCCATTCCAAAGGACGGAGAGGCTAGAAGCAGTCACACAGCTCATTAGGGAGGAAACCCACTTGTTAGAGAAGCCACGCTCCACTAGAACACTGTGAAGGAAGTTACACCGGACAATCTCTTTCTTACTGAATTGAAAGCAAATGCCATTGAAAGAAAAGAGAGTGAGGGAACTGACGAGAATAAGCTTAAGCCTGACCTTAGGGTAGGAAAAGATTTCATCACAAATGAACTTAGATAGAGGACGAATCGAATAAGCGAGCGCGGCTATTTCATCCCCATCTCTTGTCCTTGAAGGAGGGACAGGACAAAGAATGGATCTTTCTGCTCTTGCAGGAAGGGCCAGTAGTCTTGGTGCTAAGGGCATGGCTTAAAGAAGCGAGTGACTCTTGGAAAGGTATCAAAGTGACTTCCGGATTTACTGATTTAGGAGTTCCAGTCGAAAGAGAAATGAGTTAGCTCAGGCACAGGGCGTGAATAAAAAATAGATAATATAATAAAGGCGATTCCTGATCTGAAGAGTTGAGTTGCTATAGTGGAATCTGTTGAATTTTTGAAGGCTCAGGTTTGTGTATCCCTCCTTATTATTTATATAAGTCGTTTTGATCCCCGCTAAAGGTAAGCAGGGGAGATCTTTGAAGAACATCCAATCCTGATCTTTTCACTTTCGAGATCGAAGAATCATAACTATCAGTGCATTGGCAAAGCAGACCCAGACTAGAAAGAAAGAACAGAGAGTTCTTCTTTTGCAAGAATAGTCCTTCCCACTTTGGAGAGAACTTGCTCTGGTTACTCCGGGCTGGCTGAATCTGCTTCCAATATTGCCCTTTCTCCTTATCAAGAAGAAAAATGCTTCCTTCATTTTCTAGTCTTACAACTCGATTCACGTCGCAAATAGCGGATAAGGCGCATCTAATCTTTCTTCTTCAGTGCCAGGCAAAAAGGAAAAGAGCTAGCAATAAGAGCAGAGCTGGGGATGAATCTTTATCGACTACCTTTTGAATAACTTGGATAACATCTTTATCCGATCGATTATGGACATCTGAGAGAGGTTATTTCTAGTGCTCCTCCTGCTAATGCTAGTGCAACTTTTAAAGTAAAGACTCGATACATGCAACTCTTTATTAATTACCTCTTCCATTCTCTGATCGGTCTAATCTCGTAATGGCTATGTCCCTGAGACTAATGCAATCCGTTCCTTCCGTCGCCTTACTTCTTTGTTAATTCAATATCTGTCTGTCCTGCGAAATCAACAAGAAAGAGAACAGCGCATATTCAAGACCAAGCACTCCTACTCGTAGGAGAGCACAGATTGGTGTCAGTTAGGAGTTCAATTGATGACAGACATTCCGGTAACAATCCAAGTTAGTATGCTAATACCTGTGATTTTCGTAGTATAAAAGTTCTAATACGTAACTATACCTTTCCCATCGGCTTAGCCGGTATTCTCTTCTAGACGTAGGTCCGCTCCTCTTCTTTAATGGAAGACTAGGCACTGAAGGTCGATCATCAGTGTTCACCATACCTTCTCGTTGTGGTATGAATATAAGGGAAGAGCCCGTGCTTGGACTTGGGCACGAAACGATAGCTATTCCTTGCATCGTTAAGAGTTATGGCTTACTTCTAGGCCTTCGGGGAAGGGAATGTCCGTCTGCATTCAACAGTCATGTCATATAGTTCGATCGAGATTGACGCGGCGACGTACCAATATCATTGTTAGTAGAATGAATCTTTTTCCTATGAGCTTGGTACTGCTGACCCAGAGTAGCATCGGTACGTGAATCTCTGGTCATTAGTGGGAGTTGGTACCCGCACTTAGATAGTTTGTTTAATCTATCTATCTGCTTTGCTAGCTTACCACGCCTGAGAAGAAAGAGTAGGAGCCTTACAGTCCTTTCAATAAACCAAACTAGCCGGACTTATCAGCCCACCTATGATCCGAAAGGAAAGGCCAATGATTTAATAGAATCCCAGGGTTCGAAATGGCCTATCGGTTCACAACTTACATTACCTTTACTAGGAGAATTTCCTTATGGATGGCTCATACATGAATTGAATTGATTTCCGGCTCTATTCATGAGTCGATAGTTTGCTCAGAAAGACTGGATTCACTATAGATGAACAGGCAAGATAGCCTCATCTGATCAAAGGCCACCAAGGAAGGAGTTTACGGAGCGATAACTAACTAGAGTAGAAAGAGCGAGCAAAGGGAATCCTAGCCCTAAAGAACTTCTTTCGCGGATGGTCCTTTCTTATAAGCCTGTAAACTACTGGTCTTATCGAAGCTGAACTAGCCTCTAAGATCCCATGCTAGCTATGTCTTTCTCCCAGAAGTGGATCGAATGGATAAGAGCCCATACAGATTCCATTCTTTTAAATTACCCTCCACTGATTCACTTGAAGCGCAGTCTAGGGATAAAAACCTGGCAATTTTCCCAGTAGTAGAGGTAGCAATAGTCTTAACGAAGACCCGCCAACTTGGTTGGACATTCCTTTGCTATGTGGCCAAAACTACCACATTTTTAGCATATACTAGGCAATTGTTCATATCGCAGTAAAGCCATAAGAATGTTACCCTTATCCTTCAACTGGATATTTTTTCTTTTGATTGGCTTACGGACATCCTCATCTTCACTGCTTAAGAAAAACTTGAAGGGATTTGCCCCTAAACGGATAACTGTAAGGTTTTTATCCCAAGCACTGGCCATAGAGTTTCTCAGGCTGCGTATATTTACTTCCTCCTTCCCCATTCCATTGTGACCCCGTTCTAAGCCTTATTCATGGGTAGGGTATTTAGAGGTCAATCTGACTCCTTTTAGAAACTTCCTGCAAAGATTAGCATTAGCCTTGGCTGGCTAAACCGTGAAAACTGCCGGTTCTTCGGGACGGGCTGCCACTGCGCGCACTTTCGTTTCATACATCTTCAGCCTCGAATGCCAGATAGAGAAAGAAAGTCCTGTCCTCGTTCTGTTGCATTTTCCGGTATGCATTCGCGAACGCTTCCGGAAAACTGTTCTGAGATCTTCTCTGTGCTCAGCATTCAAATAAAAGCTTTACTAAAAAAATAAAGAGGGGCGCGCTAGCTCGCTAAAAGCTCCTTCTTTTGAAGCTTGCTCGGTCTACTATATATTTTTATCCATTGAACTAGAGGAGGTAAACTGTATTTTATATGGCTATATTAGACTATAAGAGAGCCTGGCATACATCCCCTTTATGGAACCTACTGTAAGATCTACCTTCTTCTTTCTATGAACTGTCTATAGAGGGATTTCCGCTACCTAACCTTACCTTAGATTGGGCTACCTTAGCAAAAGCAAGAATAGGCTAACATCTAAACCATTACTATCCCAAACTCTATAGAATGAGGCTAGAAGGTTCCCTCAATTGTCGCTGCGAAGGTCAGTAGTCATTCCATTTTCCCCATTTCCTTTCACTTCCGACCGAAACGGAAGTTCTAAGCTACCGTCATTCTATAGACCTAACTAGGCTACTCTACGACCCTATAGACCCGAAGCTACCTCAAAGGATAATGGGGCCCCGTTCCCCTCCAAAAAAAAGAAGGGAGCAGTTCCGAAGAAAGGAAGTGGGTTGGTTCCGACTCTTTCTAGAGCAACTCAGCTCTTTTGTCGCGCCCGCTTCGCAGCCTAAGCTGGATAAGGAAGGAGCTCCCCTATGTTGTCAGTCTAAGGCAGCCCGAATCCGACCGAGGTTTAGTAGCGCTTAGCAGCTCTTCTAAGGTAATCCACACCTTAGCCTAAATTGTCTAAGGAATTTGCTCTTCCGAAGGTTCCTTAGAACTCAATAGATTCTTGCTGCCGGCAGCTCAGTGGCTAATTCAACTGCTAAGCGAAAGAGTTGATTACTGAGTTCTTGAAGGAGCGTCTACTATTGGGGCTGTCGGAATTGAATACCCCTTTTAGGGCTACCGACGATCTACCGCTCCGTGGGCTACTCCAACCTATTTCTTACTGGTGTGGATTCTCCACAAGTACTAGAAAGGCTGAAACTTACAAAAATAAGTCAACTACCATCCATGAGCGGATACCATCGAGTTATCGGCCAACAAGGTTCGATGTAATTGAAAGGGAGCTCGTCCATTCTTTCATCCGCTGATGCTACTTTTCGCCCTTATTGAGGGGAACCACTCAGATTGAGTTCCAGGGATGGGATTAATGTAAAAAAGTTATCCCGGGATCCCAGAGTAGCTAGAAGTAGTTGATTAAGCCTCTGTCAGAGGAAAGACGGGGGACACTGGGGTTGAACTCCTTTATTTGACTGTCACTTAACGAATCCGTTAATCGGTGCCCTTTATTCTTCTTAGAAAAGAAGCATCCCTTGGCGCACCTTTATCTGCTTGAGAGGCAAAAGAAAAGTAAGTCAAAGCAAACTTGTCCATTCCACATAACATTGCTGCCACCCTTTAGGATGAGGAAAGAAGCCAGCCCAATCCTCACAAAAAAAGACCGTTCAGAGCCGCTTTCACGCTCAACGTTAGGAGAGAAAGATAGTTTAGATTTAGATGAGAGGGGTGCAACGCAGGAAAACAAGTTAGCCAAGGGTACAGAATCGGGGAGTAAGAAGAACTCTGAAGGGTTGACCTGTGACTAACTTCGCTTCGATTAAAAGGCATCGGGCTAAGGTCTCACGATAAGCCACTCGCTTAGAGTTCGGTGCGAGGATCAAAAGCCCTCCTTTCCTGGATTTGAAAAAGAAAGAAGACCTACGCACCACAAGTGCTACAAGTTCGGACTCTTCAGCTGTGTGCGCTTAGCTTCTTTGTCTTGTTGTGCGCGAAAAAGCGCTACAGCCGGGAAGAAGACCGCTTCCTAAATTAAGACCACTGATGAGCAGATGTCATGCTCTCAGGACTCTTTCATCTGGCAATAGACACCATAGGATAGGGGCGGGCAGGCTATTTAATGTTCCTCCTATTCAGACACCAATAGAATAGCGCAACTGTTGGATCTCTCTCCAACCAAAGTAGGTTTTTGCTCCGCACGAACCGATCCAGCTGTCACGTAGTAAAAAGAAAAACGAACAGTGGTACCCGGGTGAGCCAATTCTCCCAGCGCTCGGGGCAAGGGAGTCGCAGATCAAAGGCGGAGCTCAACCATCAGACACACCACGACCAGATTGAACACCTCGAGATCCACTACTCGAACTCTTCTATATCCACTATTGATTCACTGACTGATTTAGCAGGGAGCGAAGCCTCCTACAGTGAGAGTTGAGAGACCAACTGTAATCAAAGGGAAAAGGCAAGGCACTTTCAGTCTGCTAACAATCAATCTTTGAAAAGCGGTGTCAACCGGTCTTTCTTTACCCATTGAAGTGAAGGAGAAAGCACTTTGCTTTGAATCACAAAGATCTAGCCTAGCAGTTAGGACCAATCCGATGTGATCTTAGAGCAATTGACTCTACCCAACTCTCTCTAAGTAAGAGCTCACCCTTACTTAGCTTAGTCTTCTCGAAGGATATAAAGGTCCGTGCTTCTCCTGTGAGCGAGTCCGAAGTGGGCTGCTTGCTTTCAAGGGCAGGGACGAAGCCTGTTGAGAATGAAACTAGGAAAGACTCACTAAATCCAGGGCACTCCTACTAGTTGTAAGAAAAGAGATCTGTACCAGGTAAAGAGAAGACATTCCAGATCTGGAACGAAATGAGAATCTCCCGGGATCGGTACTCTCCAATCAATGGTCCTAAGTCAAGATTCAGCGACGGAGAAGTTCTTATAATCCAATGGAACAAAACTTCTTTTCTCACGGGTCAGACGTGGGCTATCCGATATGAGGGAATGTAAAGGGCTCAACTGATCTATTCTACGCTATTACTTGGGCTTGGCTAGAATAGCTAATAGGCTAGCTTGTTGGTTTGGTGAAGCAGTGGCGCATAGGCAGCTAATGAGGTAATTCTAACATAGGCCGATCGGTCCTCGCTCTTGATCGCAGCAAGCACCTTGTTCCCTGTTCCCTAAGCCTAAGACGGATAATAAGAAAGCAAGTAGGATTTCGTTTAATATAGATAGATATAGATGCTTTCCCAGGGCTCTCTTTCACTCAACTCGTATAAAACAAGGTTCAACTAGCGCTTAGCTAGTTTGGCTCGTGCCAGTGGGTGAAGGGTGCGCTTCGCATTGAAGTACTCCCCGGAACCTACCTGACTTCCTCGATGATTTGTTTAGATAGAGGTCGAAAGAAGCAGGCACACCAACCGACGTTTCGTTTAGTGATTCTTAAGCTAGCCTTTGACTGTCCCGTTGCTCTTCGTGAGCCATAGCAAGAGGATTTCATAGAAAGAAAGCATTCGCAGTAAGCCTAGCGGCTTCCTATAATCACCGATCAAATAGCATCACGTTCAGGAAGAAAATCCTCAAATAAAGTAAGTGTTCCCTATGCTGGAAAGAACGGATCAAGAAGTGGTGGTTCAGTCCCTTCGGTAGGGGATTCGCGATGCCCCTGCGCTATCTCTCAATGGACGAAGATTCCGTGGGGTGCCCTGAACAGTTGCTATATATCAATCCATTTGGTTGATTAAGGTGAGCTAACTTTCGGGAAAGTAGATCCCGGGTTGGGAGACGCTCGGGTAGCATTGTCCCCACTAGCCAGGATATCATAACCACTACTTACGGTTCCAATTTAGGTTCAAACTCCACCTCAATGGTTCCCTGGAACTGGATCTTTGCGCAGTAAAGTAAAACGTCCATCGTTACTGTCATACGGAAAAACTCTTGTGAGTCGAACTTTATAAGAGCCTCTACTCTTTCAACAGCCAGAGAGCCCACTCAATGAAAAAAGCCTTTCTCTTTTGTGGAACGTGCACACAGAGTTGGAGGGTATGCAAGAGGCTGAGAAACCCACCTTTTGAGGCTTTTTTGGCTACATCTCTGGTACAGACCGAACGTCCCCTAAGGAAGGCCCTTAAGGGGAGGTTTGGCAACCCTAACTAACTAATTGGTTTTGTTCCGCCTTCTCCACAGGTCGAGAACTCTACAGCTTTATCTGAGATCCTTCCCAAATGAACATCCTAGCCCAGTAACAATATCTGATGTTCCCTGTTGAAAGCCTAGAAAATCTGATCTATTGATAAATAGAAATTGATGAAGACTATTTTCCTCATCTTTCTATCGTTGTGCTGTTCTACTCACTGCTTATCGATAATGAATTACTTGAATTTCGTTTCTTTGGGGCTACCCTGTGGAATCGGATTCCGTTCCTTTATTCGAACCAGACTGACCAACTTATCAGTTGATGATATATATCGTGTTTCAAAGTAAAGAAAAGCGTGGAAGAGCATGCATCAAAGAATACTTCCTCTTAAGCCGAGTCTTCCAAAAGCTATCCTATCCCTCGGACTGAGCGAACTAAGGCCCGGTTAGAAAGCGTCGGTTAGTCTCATGTACTGTTACCACCCGGAATTACATCTATGCTTTCGAAAACAAGCTCTGCTCAATACCAGTAAAGTAAAGGCTCTTCGAGGCCTACCCCCTACCTTTTTACCTTTAAAGGCATCCGGGGAGGACGTCAACCGCTAGTGCCAGAATACTCTAGAGTCACTACAAGTATCTCTTCGGGAAGCTAAGACCGAAACACTAATCAGGGGTAACCTCAAGTCCGAGGCCATTGAGGCCTTAAAGTTTTCCACTGGAAATGTGTTCATGCCTTTGTTTTGTTTTTAATGACTTTATAACAAGCTGTTGAACTTCCCGCCCCGGGATTGGGACTTATTTACCATAGGAAGTAGTCCAATCTTTTTCACAAAAAGAGAAGCCAATCCTGGAAGAATAACACAGGAAGGATCAGCACTATCAGCCAGGATAGATATTAGACAGAACAGACTTTCCGAATTCTAGTAAGATGAAAATGAAAGGCAAGCAGGAATAAGAAGAAGACTAGCGAAGAGGGTGAGGGAAAGATCGATTGAGACTTCATCATACCTGAGGGTTGCCTTCTCTGACCTTCTTTGTCTGGTCAGTTAGCTATGAAAAGCAGCAAATGAGAACTAGGACTAATGCCACGGTGTATGGCTTTTGAAAACACTTCGCTAGATTGAACTCTAGGATGAGCATCTGGGTAGGACTTCAAAAGTCCCAATAGGTTGGGTTGGAAGAACACGATGGACCAAAGAACCGAAACCTAAGGAAGTCCATCCAGAAACATAAAGATCGATCCGTCTATGACAGGTCATTTTTCACTTTATCAATATGGCCGTAGAATCGTGAGTTTAAACTCCTCTAGGTGTCAGACCGGGTACCTAAACGCGTGTTTTTCTAGTTAGAATATAACCTTCCCACGCTCCTGACCCCGAAATGGGGATTAAATCATGATTCTCCAGTTGGGAAATGGCCATGTCAGCGATTTTTGAAGCAATTAGATTAGGTAGTTCTAGATTTCATTTTTGGAATATCCTGACATTGATAAAACAACAGAGGCTTCCATTGGGTCAAGAAGGTTACTCCTGATGATACCTTGCCTGAAGCTCTTTCCTATGCGGGAAATGGCTAGAGCCAAAGACAAGGCAAGACAACTTTACCTATGACACTTAACGAACCCTACTTACTGTAAGACCTAAGACACAGATCGATGAGCGCAAGAATGAATGCACCTGTCTCTGCTATTTATGGTCAAGAAATCGATCGACCTCGTTCACATAGCTTTTTTAAAAAAGCATCCCGGAGCGAGCGCCCCCTATGGTCTTTCTTGCTGAGTTAAGCTCTCCATTTTGGATATCACGCATTTCGGATGTAGGTTATTGGATTTGGTCTGACTGACGACTACCATTACAATATCTTACTCTTTTGATCTCGGTGTTCTCATTCCACGCTATGTCAAAAAAGGTAAATCTCAGTATACGGAAATGATATCCCCTAATGTATGACCCAAAAGAGGCTTCTAAGCCATCCTTAAGGCCAATGAGGAACTAGGCGCTAGGCAATTTATGACCTCAGAAGACTTACCTTCCAAGTAGGTTCCCAGACCACCCCCACATTGTTGGTCAGTCTAGGAATATCGGGTACATACCGGAGTAGATAGTTTTGAGATCTAGACCAAAATCCCATACCAAACTCGTCTACGGTGGCAAGTACTTCATCTGTCGGAAAACTTACAATAGACTTAAACAAGTCATCATTCACTTTTTTCGCTAAAACTATAATCAACTAAAGCGAAAAGAATGATAGGTAGAGCAACATAAGCCTATCGCTTGTCTTGTCACCCGCCTTATTTTCTTTCTATGAAAAGACGGAATGATCCTCGGGGCAGCCCGACCTTGTCAGCGAGACAGGAACTGGAAGTAAGGCTGGTGGGGTAGAACCCCAGCATAGGCCGATCGGAGGCTGGATGCACACAGCTTTAAATACAGTGCGACACACAGCCGACCTGACTTACGGCCCAACCTTATGACAGAACCTGAAAACAAGCAAGCAGCACCACAAAGCTCTTTAGTAAAACCACCAGTGAGTACTAAGATAACCTTATTTAAGATTGACCTCAGCCCCCCGAGGGGGCATAAACATACCTCTGCCAAGTTAATCTCTTCAAACGTAGGACAGTGTCGAACAAGTTATACATACATTGTACACTACTTTAAGCTTCCTTTCATCCTGGTTATACACGATAGTCCACATAAGTGAATACTACATACCAGTTGCATTGCTGCAAAGGTAAAGTGTCCAGGCAGGCCTGCCCAAGGAAGAAATCACAACCAGGGCGTTAAGCTTAACCTCTATGTTAGGTAGCCTCCTCACTAAACACAAGTAAGAGCTAGCTTGCATTGAGAATGAGGGGCCCTCCGAAGGACTAGTTTTCAGCTCCCTACCCTTAATATTAATATATATTAATTAATTAAAAAAAAAGAGTAAAAATGCCAATGATTACACAGCCCACTTCGCTCCGTTCTCTTTCTATGCTGACTGGGAGTCGACGTACTTCCTTCTTGCTTTGACACTACAGTGGGGTCAGAAGAAAGAAGCTCGCTGCCGGATAGAGCTTCAGTTTTGAATCTGCTTTCTAGGGATTCAAAAGGTGAGATGATCTGTCACAGGGAAAACTGAGATGAAAAATCCTAGCCTTAACGCCCTAGCTCAGCTCATTTGAACAAAGATTCAATTACCTCTTAGCGCTTACGGCAGGAGATGAGGCTTAGAATCCAGATCTGATTCCAGTCCATATCAACTATTTCCAAAACCAAACCCGAATGCAACAGTTTCACGTCAAATAGGCTAAACAAGTCCGGTATTCCAGCTTGAATCGAATTCATACTTCATCCCATCCGAGTGTTGGAAAGATCCAAGAGAGAAGCAACTCTTCCAACTATTAAGAGGGTGAACCATCTTAGACTAGCTAATATAGGGGAATCGGTTGTAACACCGGATATTTCGTATTAGTTGAAGCAACTCTGACTAAGGTGGATCTGGATATTCTATTGACCATAAAGCAAAAGCGGAATTCTTACTTCGAAAGTGGATTTGGAAGGAGCTAACCGAGGTTTGACACCACCTTCAATCAACTGTGATGTAAGGTAAGGACAATTCGGTATTGCTTTCCAGGTTGGTTCTAAAGAAAGGGTTGGAATATTTGCGGTATCGGGAACGAGAACTCCCAAGCTATGCTACGGGAGCACTGTAGAAGAGTATCGCCTGACTTGCTGTGTATCGCTGAACCTAAGGTGTCCTGTAAAGCAAAGAAGGATTCCAGTAAGATTGGGTCTATCTAATTGAGTCGAAGTAGGTCTCGTGAGAAGAAGGAATACCGAGAGAAGAAAAGTGACAAGAGGGAAGGAGAAGGTTGGAGTTTAATCATGTCTTCAAGCAAGTCCAAGGCTTGGTGGACTTTAGGTGAGCTCTCCCCTTTGATGAGTAGGAGAGAGAGTAAAAGCAAAGTATGCAGGTGAGCTCTTCACCGAGGATCTTCCCCCTTTATTCCATGGTGTGGGATTGCTTTGCTTTTAAGGCTGGTGATATCAGTCAAACTCACGATTTCTAAGGGCTCCCTCATGCGCCTTCCTTTTATTAAGATGTAGGCACAGAACGAAGGGAGACCCTAGGCGCTTAACTTATATGGGCACTGCCCAAGGAATAGTACTAGAACTACTACGAAAGAACGATCACAAGCAATTAGTAGCGCGATGACAGGACAAGGAAAGACGGAACATGGAGATCGGTTGTTGTCTTCTTACGCGCCCGAAGGGAAGGGTCCTTTACTTCGTAACCTTAGCCCCCTTTAGATAAGGCGGCCAATCTTTGCGACATGGAATTCATTGAAAGAAAAGAATAGATGTCAACTTAAGTATACAAGAGCTCAAGCTATTAGTCTAGTTCAACCTTCCGTGCTTTCATCGATTGGGTGAGGACTAGCCTCTTCACTCTTACTAGGTCTTAGATCCGATTTCGCTGCCCTTTATTTAGATTTAGTAAGTGTAAGGCCAGAAGCCCGTGTTATTTAAGTCCCCCGGTTGATCATAGAATCAATGTCGTAGTCACACCTGTACGAAAGAAAGAGGGATCAAGGGACAGATCATTCTCAAGCGATGGGTCACTTCTTTCTAATGGCATCCCTATCATCTGGGGCGCTGGTAGTTGTCCAATAGGCCCTTTGTCCGCCTTCTAATATAAGAAATTATGGTCAACTCGCATCCCTTGTTTATCGATCGATCCGAGGCTTTGCCTTTTGATAGTCTCCTCAATCCGGGTCGGTTAAGACACCAGGAAGAGCTGCTTGGTCACTTGCTCAAGCACCCGCTTTTCTTTTTTTTGGCCGTTCATTCTTTGCCCGAGATAAGGACAAGACTCCGTTCTAACATCGGACATTCCTTTATGCTTTTATGATGGAGATTCCTCGGCCATTGCGTCGTATCATATACGATTCTGCCATTACTTCGATCGTTCTTATGCCATCGCTTCTAGGCTTCTATCAATCTGCCATGAGGATGTGATCTCGCACGATTATTGTATATAACATAGGCCAATCTGACGAAATCCTAAGACGAAGGATCGGTGGGTGGACTCTTTCACTCTTGCATGAGAGACTCCTCCCCTCCCTTAAATGCTAGACCCTCTGCAAAAGGCCTTCAGGTCGTGAGCAGATCTATATCTCGGGCGCAAGTGAGCACTTCTTCTTATTAGCCTCTGTTGCCGAAGCTCCTCCTTCCCTGTAATGAGTGCGCTACGTGGTATCAATACCAACTCTTATCCGGCTTTCCCACTCACCACTCAATCCGGGCAAGGAACTCTCTTGAATGACTACTTTTTCGGGCCTAGGAAGACTCCAGCGCCACCCATGGATCCCGTGAATCCGTAGTCGATCCGTAAGCTGCATACCCTGGAAAAGGCCTTCAGGTGGCAGGCAGATCCTTTTTCCTCGCCTCCCTTATACTTATAGAAGAGTAAGCTTTTTACCATCTTCTTCTTTTAAGAAAAAAATAGAGTAAGGTCTTTACCGATCTATTCTATGAAAAGTCTTTCTTCCTTATATGCCTTCCCGAAGAAAAGGTGGTTGTGAACTGAACTTCCTTTCGGTAAGCTCAGTCCTCGAGGGAGGATCCGAGAATCCACTCTATTCCTTAGGGCTAGCAGTCTCTCTTTCTGTATCGGCTTTATCTAGACGTCTATACGACGAGCTTCGCACAGAACAGTCAATCTACGAGGTACGAGGGGTGGAGGAAGAATAGTCAAAGAAAGGGGACGCATAAGGAATTTTCAATAACCTTGCCTACGGGATGTGCACATGAATCACTCTTATATAAGGAGTATGCTTCTAGTTCAAGTAGCAATTCCTTTCTCTGCTTCTTTTGACGTCTCAGCAGATTCATTCTGCTGCAAAGCCAGTTGATGGGAATAGTGCCTCACTCCTTACTTTAGAGTAAGAGGTGCCTAGCGCTCTTTGCAATTGAATCATCAGAAGGATTTCTCGTGAGCAAATCAACTCATTGGAGAACTTGTTATAAGTGCAATCCGTGGGCCGCTGACTCGACCAATACCTTACCTTAAAATGCATTTCATAACCTTTCTTCTTGTCCCTCGAGTGATCGGGAGCTTTCAGCAGCAAAAGGGGTTCAAGCGGGGCTCCTCTTAGGCGCACTTCTCATATGGATTAGTGGGAAGGTTTCAGCCAGTTAGCTCATCATTCGTTTCGGGCCTAGCCACTCCTGCCCTTGTTCTTTATATTTCACTTCTCCTGTTGCTTCTTTAGATTGATTCGAGTGAACGTTCAGTGTAGCCCTACTCCGAATCACTTTCTTCAGTCAGCCATAAGCCCTTAGTCCATGCCCGAGCCTCTCCTTCGGTTTGGGATTGAGTTAGCTAGGGCTGTCTGATCGTGCATCTTCCTTACTGCCTTAGTAGAGCATTCTATCATAGGCTGCATAGAGCGCATTCAGTCTTTGAATCAAAGGACTCTCTCTAGAGACGAGAATCTCTATCTAGCTTGGGAGCACCTTTTATGTAAGCCATAAGATAAGGAGTAAGTCTTATTCAGACTTCATCCCAAGTTCTGAGGTTAAAGTAAGGATCTCATTCTTGCTATGGATGAGCAACCTAGAGATTCCTAAGAAAGAATCATTCTATCTACCTTCCACTCTTCCTTTCCTTAGAACCTTAGAAGAATCCCGCCTACACTCCTCCCTAGCTTATGGGAGGTGACCAATGTTGGAAATTCATTTCAGGCTGTAAGGCGAAAGACGCGGATAGGAAAAAAGTCTTCTTTTGCGATTAGACCAGAAGGGAAAGGTCGAAGCTCAAGATCTCAGGCTTAAGAGTCAGCACCTGCAACTACCTTTCCTTTTATCCTCATCTTGACTTATGTCTCATTAACCATGACCACTTGCTGCTAAGGCTTTTTGACTTTCTTACATTCGCCATCTCGTGAGTAGCTGTCACTGGTCTGGGTCAGATTCTGAGGTATACCGATAGAATACAAAAAAGAAAACCTATATGGGGAGCAATCCCCAATGGCTGGGCTTAGTAAGCCCATAGCTGATCACTTAAGATCTTAAAATTCATTTTATATTATTTGATTAGTTAGCCGCAGGAGCACCTCTTCTGGTTTTCCACCCATTTACGTGGGTGGATTGCATAGGGAGACTACTCCGGTCTCTTTCTCCTCTTTGGTAAAGAGGATTCAGAGAGACTCTTCGTTTACTGTGAAGAGTGCCATCCAATGACCTATCCATGCGGTAGGCATAATGGTGAGGGGGGCCGCTGGGACAATCAGACCTCTGGTCCACCTGAAAAGGTGTGCCACGTCTTGATCCCTTATTATCTTTTCTTCTGTCAGGAATTATATAACACAATGAAATTCAAAGTGCTAATACAAAACCTTAAGTCGATTAGATATAGCGTCCCTTGGCAGAGGTTAGCATATTCCCTTATTCGGAAGGGGATTTTGCTAATCCTGGATCAGGTAACAAAGGAGAGTTGTATATCTCTACATTTGTTCCTTCGTTCTGTGTACAGATTAGGCCGAAAGTCGGGGTGGTTACATTGTGCTTTGTATTTAAAGCAGTGTAATTCATCCTTGCGGATTGCCTATGGGGGTGAGTTTAATCGCTCACTTCCTTTATCTGTACCAGTTTCACTGACTGGTTCTGGATATCCACGGATAATCCCTCGTCATATTCGCATGAAAATGTACAAACATGACGATCGAGCTGATATGTGTGTGAAAATGTATTTTACATTCCTTTCTTTCTTTAGTATTATTGAAAGGGGGAAGACTATAAAGGCTTCACTTTTCCGCACTATTAGTAGTCCAGTGGAAGATATCGATAAAGTTGTCACGTGGATTGGTCTTCTAAAACCAACCCTCCGTGACCTCTTGAACCGGTATTGTCCAGATCTCCCTCTTCTTCCCCTTTACCAGGGAATGAGATGGAAACCATCCTGGAAAGCGCTTCCCACCTATCATTCTCTACCACAATTGTGGACAATTTTCCCTAGTCTGCGCAGACTTTCGTCTGCCTTATGTCGCTCAGACTATGGAATTGGCTGCTTATTCCTCCCTAATGGAATTTATTCATAAGGAGGGTCAGCAGTGGAGTTCTGGGATATTGTTTCCTCATAGGGTGAGATACCCCTTTGATATAAACAATAAGCTCTTTTCGGGGACCGATCTAGATTATTTTTAGTCTAGAATTTGTCCTTACCTGCCTAAGTGGCACCCTGCAATGGGTCCACCTATGACAGGGCGGTTGGCTCAGACAGTCGAAGGAGGGGGTAAGCGGAGAATATTCGCCATTGGGAACTGGGTAAACCAGCGTCTGTTGACTCCAGTTCATGACTGGTTAGCCAAAGTCTTAAGGTTGATCAGCATGGATGGGACGTTTAATCAGATTGCTCCGATTACCCGGTTGAGAGGATCAAAGATTCACTATTGCTTTGACTTGACAGCTGCCACCTTGTCTTAATGTTTGAAGTGATGGTTATACTCTTTGATCGCTCTTTTGCATCAGCTGTAGTGAATTCAGCTTTGGCATGCAATTTCTTCTTTATAAATTTATTAAACCTATAGGAGATATGGGAAAATACACCTATAACGCCCTGCACCCTTTAGAGAAATAATACATGGCCTCCTCCTTTCAAGTAGTGGAGATCTCAGGTAGGAGAGCTAGGGAAAGAGGCAGTTGCTTTTGCCCTTCTCTTTTCGTGGATCTAGGACCCCGGTGAAGTTGTTGAGATTCATGGTTGAAAGTCCTTGTGTAGACTCCACCAGTTAGAGTTGCAACTCCTCAAGCAGAAGTCATTGAGAACGTCTCTTTCTTTGGCCCCTCTTTTGGATTGAGGAGCGGATCATCATGAGTCAGTCCTTGACTCCAGTACCACCATGCTTCTTCTCTTTTTGTCACGGGTGGAGTTGTGGCCCTTAGATAGATACTCCAAGCCTCGCTCTGTGCTGAAGACAGAATCTCTTATCGGCTGAGGAAATAGGTAGCCTGTAAGCCCACCCATTCTTCCTTTCCGACCTTAGCTTAGCTGCTCACGCCAATGCTCATGGGTATGGGGCCATAACTGCTGCTACTGTTATACTCCCACACTCGAAGGTAGTCCTACTGAGGTGAGGAAATAAATTCTCTGTGGATTCAACCTGAGAGACTTCCTTCACCCAATCTGCTTCGATGATCTACTTCCATTTATCTACGACAAACCTTATCAGTACTTTAAACCCTGGGATCCCAACAACCATCCATGAGCCTTCGAGCTATGAACAGCCAAAAGGACAAGCAGCCCTTTGAGGCATTTGATCGAATAGCTGAACTAGAGTTAGGAACGAAGGAAGAGAAAACTGATCCCAATCCGAGAGAACTAGGAATTCGAATTGGCTCTGCATCCTCTGGAACTAAAGAAGTTGCGAGGTCTTGATTTCATATAGTTTCTGCATATGAAATAAGAACCGGGGCTACCTTAGGATCGTGATTTGATCATCATTAGGTGGTGAGAAAGCACGCTTTATGACGAAAGGCGCTAGACGGACTAACGGCAAGCGATCAAGACACCAGTCTGCCCTCTAATAGAGAGAGGGTGCTACAGAATAAATTAGGCACTGAACTTAGGTTTCGCAGTGCTTATCACTCAGGACGGCCAGACTCAAGTCGTCCAGTTTACTGGAAGACTTGCTGAGGGGCGTAGTCAAACTTAAGAGGAAACCTATAAAAAGGATGTGAATCGGCCTATGTTAAGGAAGGGGGGAGGGAACCGACCGGTCCAGCCCTTATGGAACAGGGAGATCGTTTAGATCATTATCATTAAGATAAGGGAACTGCTATTAACCGTTTAGCAGGAGCCTCCTTATGACTGTTATACAAGCTAGCCCAGGTATGAACTTATATACGGGATTAGAGGTATTGTTATAATTGATGGTTTTCCTTGAAGATCCTTACAACCTTTAGGAAAAACATATTCTATTGAAAGATATTAAGAAACATATGCTTATGGCTTTAGCTTTAGGAGAGGAGGACCTTCCTTAAACTGAGGGGAGAGCTATGCTACACTCTGAAAAAGACCTAGATAAGCCGTATCCAGAGGTATACGGCCTTGTCCATTCAATGGCCTGTCTATCTCTACACAACGAGTACTCTTTAATAGGAACTCGGTTAAAACGCTGGAGATAGTGGATAAATAAGCTAAAACTTCATCCAGGGTATGGCTACATGGTAGGGGAACAAACTTCATCCTGATAGAACGGATGAAGGAAGCTATTGACGAGGAATAGACGAACTTGACATCCTAAAGGAGAATGTCTGTGAGCAAACCTGCGTCCTGCTTTGATCGAAAGAGGACGGAAAGTCAATCAGATAAGAAGAGTTGGGGGGAATACCAACTATCTTAGACAATAAAATACGAGAGATAAGGAAAGCAGTCTACTTGACTGTCCATCTGAGATGAGAGCAGGACGGTAGAAAGGAAGGCGAAGTCACTCGACTCTATTCCTTCTTTTGTTTAGCGGGATAAAGGCTGCATTGGATTCAATTCATTGAACTTACTTTGCCCTTGAATTATGCCTTTTTGTTCAAAACAGACTTAGTAGGCGATTATCGACCAGTGAATATCCAAAAAGCAGGGTTATTATATAGGAATAGAAGAGGCATATGCCAGAACAGGAAGAGGTTGCACGAATGAATGCACAGAGAAGGCCGGGTTCTAGGAATAATCCGGGCAACAAGCCAATATAACTAGTGGAACTTTCCCTCTAGCGTACCGAACTTGTGAAAAGCATGATTGAAGATATGCACGGACAAAAGTGGCTGCTTAGGTTGCATATAGTTGAATAGGAATCAAATCTACAGCCGCACCTCGAATAGTCTATAGATATGTTGACGGAGACCAACTTCTTATTGATGGATCTTTCGGGTCTCTTTCTCAATGCTGGAAGAAAGGCCTACTTAAATAGAAATAAAGTACCACCAGTATCCATACTCATTTATCACATCAAAAAGCCGGAGATGAACTTCATCAGGCATAATATGATCCACTTGGTTTAGCAGAATATCATCAGTTGCCCACCAGTCATACCAAACCCATCACAACTTCTTCACTTGAAGCCCTTCTGTATAGCAGCAAGACCTTTGATAATTGACTTCTATATGGGGATGGGGGAAGCATGCCCAGGAGCTGGTAATTGTATCTGATTACTTCTCATCTATCTACCCCGCAGCACTTCTACTCATAACTTATCCGACCCTTTAATGAGATCCCATCCAAGTTTGCCGATAAGAGACACATTCAACTCTCTTGCTTTTCGAATTCCTAGGCCTCTTTTCTTTTGGTTTTTTCATAGCTTCTCTTTTTCTTTTAGTAGGTGAATACCCCATAATTCTTTATCAGAACCTCAAAGGAAGGATCTAGCAAGCTTGTCAACAGCCCCACATATTGAAGAAAGGAGCCAGCAGGTTTGCATTGAGTAGATCGGAATCGCAGTCACTGTGGATTGCACTAATGTGGCCCTTCCCGCCAGGTTTAAGAGCTTCGATTCCAGGTTTTTATCCCTCGCCGCCTGCGCCTTATCAATAATATAACTCTATGTGGCCTTAGAAAGTCTGCCATGAACAAGCGCCCTGGTATTTGCCTAGATTATCTGTCAAACCTAGCTCTAGAAAATGGTACGCAGTCGCTCCCTCCTTCTTCTTGAAGTAAGAGGCCACTAAGGACGATAAGGTTGACGCTTTGATTTCTGTGAATTCACCATCATCCCTGAACATGAGCAAAACTCTCTAACAGTCTTTCGCACCACTCTAGCTTGAGAGACAGTCGCCTTGGCAAATAGGATAAGATCGTCAGCGAAGAGAAGATGGGAAATCTTAGGACCCCGACTAGAAGTGGTGGCTATCGGCTTCCATTCCTTCTTTCCCACTTTCATGTCAATAAAATAAAAAGTGAGAATTTATCCATACACAGCACGAAGAGGTATGGAGACATCGGGATTGGAGGCTTTATAGGACTTCATAGACTTCAATACTTCCAAAGTTTCTTTTTTATAACATGTTAACGGTGTGAAAACAAAAAAGTTTGTGACGCTGAATTGGACTTCCGATAGATAAGATAAAATCGGAAATCCCTTTTATCTCATACTACTCTCTCGATACATAATCGATTCTTTTGGAAAAAAAAAACAATACAAAAATCTTTTTCATATCGAATTCGAAGTGCCATGCTATTATTACTTAATATTCATATGGCGAAGGCATAGTTATAGTTCTCTTTTTTCTCTCAAATAAAAAAACCTCATTGGCGCCAAGCGTGAGGGAATGCTAGACGTTTGGTAATTTATCCTCCAGCTAGGATAAAGGATCCCATTGACGCGGCTAAGCCCATGCATATTGTATGGACCTCTGGTCGCACAAATTGCATAGTATCATAAATCGCTAATCCGGGTATTACCCATCCGCCAGGAGAGTTTATAAACAAATACAGATCTTTAGTATCATCCTCGATACTGAGATATACCATAAGACCAATAAGTTGATTCGAGATCTCGCTATTAACTTCTTGGCCTAAAAAGAGTAATCTTTCTCGATAAAGTCGATTGATTAGGGTAAAATTGTATCCCTTAAGAACCGTACGTGCACCTTTTGATGCGGGGTCTGCTATTCCTAATGACTAAATGTAAAACCTACCGAAATGGCTCTTTAAAGAAGGGCTTTATTCACAGGAAAATTTGGAGAGGGTCGACCAGTCCATTTATCATCCCACCACTCACCCAAGCAAGCTCAGGAGTTCAGGTGCTACAGATTAGATTAGCTGCTTGAAGCCCGATCGTCAGTAACTTCCACCGAAGAGATATTGTTTTTGTCCTTCTCGGGTTCCAGTCCAACCTTCTGCTGCTGCCCCCGGCCTCTACTTAATTTAATACTTTCTGGTCTAGGCCATCTCTCAGGCTTACACAAGTCTAATTCTTCCACTACCTGGATCTGAGTCTTCCTTGAAAGAATCGCAAACAAAGAGTAAATTGCTTAGCTTATCGAGATCGCCGCTTCTTTGTTCGCTGCCGAGTAGAAATAGAAAGCCCAACTATGCGGCTATCACGAATAATAAATTCAAGGAGGATGCCCCGCAAGACAAAGACTGCTGCATAAATAAACCAGAGGCACCACCTACTCCCCCACCACGCACTTTTGGTGTCGAGCCAATGAATTCCCTCTTCCATAGCGGGATCTCCTTCCATATTCGCATGGCCTCAAGGCCGGAACTATTATTCTTCTTCTCGATGAATTCTTCGATTTAGTAGCTCTAGCCCATCCTCCCGTGCTTGTATTTCGGATGCTCATTCTCGGTCCAGCGAAGTCTCCTCTCCAGACACCCTAGCCTTCTTACGAGTCTGCCATTTACGTTTAGCCTTCAACGCCATCTCCAAAGTGATTGACGAAAGCCCCGGAAAAGGTTAATAAAGCTGGGAATTTCCGCTTAAACCCCGAGAGTTGAACCAATAGCCTTGCTTCTAAGACCTGCGACCCTTTCTTTTCTTTTTCTTCGCGGCTGGTTCGTTTTAGGAATGCTCTTGAAAGTCACGCTTCGGTTAGCTTTGAATTAGAGACTCACAGGATACTGTGAAAGGAGCATCCATCTCATCTTTTGGGCGAGTAGACTGATCGACCCACCATTTAAGAACCAAACAAAGCAAGGGCACTGACTTTACCAAACCAAGGGCGTTGACTAGTGCCCATGTGTGTGCTTGCATAGCTGCTCTGACTCTTTACCTAACATCCTCCCCAACCATGATAAAGGAAAAAGGTAATTTCTAATGGGGGGAGTTCCACGATCCGACCAACAACTCGCGCTGAAGAGATGGATATTGGCTCTTTTTCGCTAGCAGGGATATTCGCTCTTGTCTTTTAGTAGCTAGCTCTGCTTTCTCCTTAGCCTCAGCTCTACTACTAATAGAGCTGAGGAATCCTTCAGGTCGAAATACGGATTCAGTTTTCCCTTTATTTCGGTTAGTCTCTGCTCGTCAGATATTAGGGGTTGCTCTAAGGCGTCCCAAATGGTCTCCTCAAAATTCTTATTGGAGCTGGACGCTCCGGACGTACCAGCCGGGACCATTCCCCCGTAATGGAATGCGTTTCCCAACCCGTCCTGGGTACCGGATGGGCTATCGTTGGGCGGCATAGGGTGCTTGGGATGACAGGGATTAGTGGATTTTTTGTATGCTTTACGATTTATCTTCGTTTCCTATGTAATAAAAATGGAGACTGGGGCTCTATTCGATCGAGCTTGCCTACGTACCTTCCTAGTGGCTTGGACAGGATCAAGTCATTCGTAGTTCGAAAGGGCTTCCTTTCTAGATAAAGGGCCTTGGTGACACATGGATTCTTTCAATTCAAGGCCAAGGTAGGGAATGGAAGAACTCGAGCGAATGAAAGGGAGTTCTCTGGATATCAACAGGGGATTTTATTTTCATTTATTTTCATTTTGATCTTTTGTTTGTTATGAGTAATACATATTGGATTTTGTCCTGCTTGATATAGTATTAAACTATATATATTGGAATTTTCCTGTAGATTTACGACTTCGATTTTAAGTTGTTACTTCACCGGCAAACTACTTGACTGAGACTTCCCTCAGGGAGTGGGGCTGAATCAGTCTCCTAACCCGATCTCCCATTTCTCCTTTACCGAGAGTACAATGAATGACCCATCTATCGTGCTATCGTGATCAAATCCCTTTCTTGGCGCACTCAACTACGTCGAGCCTCCATTCCTTTCTGCGCTTAGATCGCTGCCTTAAAATCTCTATTTGGTGGTTAGTACCGATTAGAAGTAAAGGAAGGCTCCGTGGCGGCATCGGAAAATAAGCTAATCCGTTCCCAGTGACCCATCTAATTGATTCGATCCAGTACAGAAAGAAGCGAGTGAGCGGCAAATGATCCAATATCGGACCAGGCAACTATCTGTATCTCAATCTCGGGATTCCAATCCAAATTATGCATTTACTGATCGCACTAGATTTCTTGATTCGCTGGGAGAGAGTGGAGAGTCAAGGTTCGTTGGCAAGTACTTCCTTTCTATTAGTGCCACCGGAAAGGATGAAAAGAGATAAGATGCTGGTGGTTAGCCTGCCCCGGACTCGTAATTGATAGTTTCTGATGAATGGAGATGGCTTCAAGCCTTCACTGAACGATGGGAATCCCAATCAAGACTAGGAGAGGTGGCCTCATATCCCGTCCCTGGTTCCGGCTCTCCGGAAGCAGAGTATACGGGGACGGCAGATGGATTTGAAGTTGAGGGAAACCTGAAGGACAAAAGAAAGAGATTCATTTTTAGATGCAGATTCCCCCCCGCCCTTGCTTAAGGATTCTCGCCCTTCTTAGCTCTCTTCTTCCATCGGCTCTTCTTTCATCTGGAAGAATTGGTCCTCTCCTGTTGGCGAATCTCCTTGCTATTGTTGTTTCAAATAGTTATCCCATTCCTGCGGCACATGCAGTACCAGCTTTTGTTCTTGATGTGGCTCTTTCGGAAGTTGCGGAAGATAGTATAGATGCTCCTGTTCTTTCTGCGGCAGTTGTGGGTGCGCTTTACTTCTTTCTGAGTATCCCAGTGCAGCTGTCTTGTTCAAGCTATGGATCAACTATAGAGAAGAAGTGTGAAAGCCCATCTGCGGCTGCCAATGACCCAAGAGAAGGGAACTCACTCCCCATTTTGGAAACCATTGAAGGCCGCCATCAACTCCCATCCGAAGGGGCACCTGTTCTCTATTTATTTCTTCCTCTCCTGCCCTTCGCTGGATAGAAGCTATCAAGCCCTCCCGGTCATCGAGGCTCAGAAGCGGGCGGGGGACAGTTCACAAGCTTGGTATTTAAGTAAGTCTCAGGTCGAAGTTCAAATAGATAGGTACTCTAGTTGTGAGCCAGGAAAGTAGTTTTATATGAGTAGTTAGCCAGTCAAGGAAATCCGATAAAAAATGAACATCATAACTTTGATCACATTTCGAAGTTCAGTAGGCGTCAACCATTCTCTCCATCCTTAAATGATGGGCTATCCACTACGGTTGAGGAAAGCGAAATAGTGATTTTGCGTATAGTGAGTCAAGCCGAGAAAGAGTGATAGGTTGCATTACTTACTAATGACATCTCTTGTGCTAATCTTTTAGATCCAATTGCAAGCCTAAGGCCAGTTGCCTTCCCTGGAGATGGAGTCGTAGGCCCATAACCTTTTTGAATCCTTTGAAACAGCTATTTTATCTTGAGTTTCCTGTCTTGTACTTGACTTTGGGTAATTCATCTAGTGGAGTGCCCTGGCGGTTATAATTAGAATCTAATCTCTCTAGTACGACTTCCTGTAAGCCAGTGCTTTGACCTATTCTCTCTATTGCTAAAAATGCTTTACCAGGCGCCAGCCAATGGCAGTTATCTCGCTTCTGCTAAGGTCCATAGATAGACTGGTACGGATAATAACTATACTTAGTTACTATTATGGAGAATAAAAGGAAGGGTCTGAGGAGGCTTTCTAATTAGAAGAAGGGAATGAATGGGGATGGGCTCTGTTGCCGATATTGCTCCTTAAGTCTAATAGAGGTATGGCGGCTAGGGCAGAAAAAGGAAAGCAAAACAGTTTCTAGTAAGACCAATTGAGAGTTGGAGGGTTCACATTAACACCAGCGCCTAATACTAGAAACTAACCCTTAGTTAGAGCGTAACGGACTAGGGGGACTATCAGTTCTAGTTTCCCCTTATTTGCGAGACGCCCTTTCCAAGCGCAGGAGTCGTGCAAGGCTAAGAAAAATCTTTATTATATTATAAAGATGGGCAAGCGAAGCGAATAAAGGCGGCAAAGCCAATCAATCTCAGTACTTTAGGATCTCACCTCTTTCTCTTTTCTTTTCTCTCGACTTTCTTCTTTTAGTCAGCCTAAATCCTAGCTTAGCTTCAGAGCTGACTTTCTTTAATGCATAATGTGAATAAAAGCTTTCAAGATTAGCACCTAGTATTTAGCTTTGCGGGAGAACTCAAAATTCCGGCCTGCAGGAGAAAGAAGCTCGACTGGACCTTCTTTCTTCATTTTGCCCACTAAAAAAGGAAACCGCAAACACTGACATTGCCACAAGCGGGAAGTACTTAAGAAGAAGACTCAAGAGATCCACTCTCTTAGAAGAGCTTAGGAATAATAATAAAAAGTATAAGAAGCTAGCTGATCTAAAAGTTCTCTTAGCAATCGATCCTTAGTAATCGCTAAATAGGGGCCCTAGTTGTTCACATAGATTTTTGGAGGCTCGAAATCCCCTTAGTATAAAACTGGAATGACCAGATTACTATATAATATAAATGTCTTCCCTTACTCTAAGGTCTTCTCTTAAGCTATCGAATAAGCCAATATCTTCTACAGGACTAAACTAGATCAATTATAAATTACCCTACGACTGCTGGCTTTCACTGATGTACTTGAAGAGGATTCTCAAAAGCTTTCTTCTTTACTGGCTGTAACGTACTCATACCTTCAAAAGGCGGAAAAGAAAGCAGAAGGAATGGATAGGTATGTAAAAAACCTCCTATATCCATGGAACCTTTTACTCCCTAGGGATCACTCCATTCCCAACTCTGAAAAAGAAACTCTTATTCACATCGATCGCTCACATATAGCATGGCAGCACTTGCGCCTTTAGTTGCTAGTGGCTAGTACGCATAAGTTATTTCCAAGGGCGGGATAAATAAGGTGTGTAAGGCTGGGCCTAAGAATGTACATCTAGGTGCTTGTCTAGTTACCGGTGATACCGTTTACTTTGCAAGGGCCCCGCCTTCTTTGCTTGAAGCTCAGGTATTCTTTCTTCGCCCACTTATGAAATTAAAGCATGCCCCGGGAGCAAACTCTTGCTCTTTTTTACCATAGGAAGAATCAATTACCAATTAAAGTCTCCAATTAGGATGGGTTAAGGCATGGCGATAGGTAGACAATCGAGGTCCAAAATGTTGATTAATCGGTATTTCGACAAGCAAGCCAAATAGAACCTGTAGTAAGCATGAATTGTTTGATGTTTTTCCGCTGTTGAATCAAAAATAGATGTTGACATCTTTAAATAACAACTAATAAAGGAGTACCCAACGGGGCATGCTCTCCAATTCGCATGATGAGTATCAATTCAAGTACCACCAAATCCGCATTCTCCCTATATCTTTATTCTATTTTTTTTCTTTTTTGCATTACTGCCAATCAGTATAGTTCCAAGCCTTCTCATTCCATTGTGACCTAGGATTCATTCGTATCTTACTTGGAATTCGCCAGAGCGATAGTTCTTCGAAAGACGTGAACCACGAGTGGTGATGGTGGCTGGTTCATCCTCAAGGCAGGCGAGAAGGCATAAAGAATCGGCCCACCTTTCCATATCGAGGACCAGCTCTTCCACACCGAGATACCATCATGTTAGTCAAGTTATCATATTCTTTGTTCCTCAAGCGTTGCTAGGTGGTGTAATGCTTCTAGCTCAGGTGCTTCTTATGACCTGGTTGTTCTTTACCCACGATGACTTGGTCAGTCACCGGGGCCATGATGAAGTCAGTTCCCTTTGCCCCTCCCAATATCCAGCCTGGAAAAGAAATAATGGTATCTGTCCCCAATACTGGAGGACAGTACCCTTCACTCCATTTTCCAGCTCCCTTATCATAGCACTTCCAGATGAGACCATACCGAATGAACTCAATGTCATCGGCAGGTTTCTTCCAAGAAGTTGCACAGATTGGGGCTTCAAAGAAACTGGATAATTGAGGATCTGGTGTTAGTAGGATGGAGTTATACCAGGACAACCACTTGAGCCACATTTTAACCCCCTTTTTTATTAATGTTCGCTCAAGTATCTCCCGTTCTCCATCAAACAGAAGTTCTTCAGGAACCAGCCTAATCTCTTTTCTTTTGGCTTAAGTTCCTTCCGAAGCAAATCGACTATTAGTCCCTTTAGATAGGGATTTATGGGTTTACCCCTACCAATCCACCACTCTAAAGGTAATCGACTGCTATGGGGCGGTTTTGTAGAAACGACCCATAGTCTCTCCCACCTCTTTGAACGGCGAGAGGAATAGAGCCGTGACCGAGCTCTAAAACCGGCTCCAGCTAGACGGAATAACGTGTTAGGATTTTCCACACGATATAACTGTGCAAGCTGGACCAGTCCTAAAGTTGATCGAACTGTTAGGAGAGCCTTTAAATAAATTGGAGTGAACGAAACCTATTTAACCAATTTTTAGTTTGCAAACTCAAGACAACCAGTCTCAGAGATAAGAGACTTATCTTTAGAGATGGAAACTCCTAGTTTTCCTAACAGTTCCTCATACTTTGCCGCAACTTGGGGATGAGCTATAACAACATCATCACCCAAGACCGCATACTCCTTAAAACACCACCTTTTAAGGCCCATTGTTCTGCCGCTAACCACACTATATAGTGATGGGATAAGGCAAATAGGGCCCAGGAGGAGTAATAACCAAGTGGTTGCCCGGCAATGAACGACACTAGGCGTGGTTTCCGAACCAACGGTTTCCACAACCAAAATGAGTTCAAGCCCAAAGAACTATTTACAACTACAGATGCGAAAGACGGTCCAAATAAGAACTAAAAAAGAGTATATATAACGGACAACGGCCATCGATCTGTAGCCGACTTCAGATCAAATGAATAAACATTATTTGGTCTGTATAATGCTTCTAGCTGGTATTACCCATGATTCTTTAGTTCCGATAGAACTAACGTCTTGGCATACCTTACCTTAGAGGATCATTCAAGAATAAATTAGGGTATAAATACCTCAGACATAATCTAATAAGCCCTTCTTCCTTATAAAAAATCCTCCTTGGAAGAATACATAGATTCCTTGTATGGCTATGTCCAGAAAGAACAGGCATTAGTCAGTCACCCTACAAAAATACTTCCCCGAGGAGATTAGGAGGGTCCTTCAGAAACCAAACTATGAAGAAGTCGTTTTGTCCACCTTAAGACACA